ATTCGTTTATTCTAAAATAGAAAGATTCGTTTTTTATAACAAATTAATAGAAAATCCGAAAAAAGAGATTTCAGGCCCAGACTTTCGATCTTTTTTAATGGAAATTGATGAGATTTTATCCATGAAATATTATAAATATTATAAGCTCTAACTGATGGGAGTTTCTGGTATCCTAAACTAAAACCGAACGAGTAATTCCAGGTCCTAAAACTGAATAGAAAACTCCAGGTCCTAAAACTGAATTTTAACTTTTGGTCATGGTCCTGAAACCGAAATTCTTTTCATATCTTTACTTGTCTTTTTTTTACGTAATTTTGTACTTTATATTTCCTTTGTTGTTAGGATAATTTTCCCGAGGGATAATGAAAATGAAAAAGATTATAAAAGGGATTGCTAATTAATTATGTCTAGATCGCGTATAAATGGGAATTTTATAGATAAGACCTTTTCAATTGTAGCCAATATCTTGTTGGGAATAATTCCAACAACTTCAGGAGAAAAAAAGGCATTTACCTATTACAGAGATGGTGCGATTTGATTCTTTTTTCTTATTTTTTTTTAGCCTGTATGTAGTTAAGTCTTGCAAGAAAAACGTGTTGCGGGATAGAAAAAACCTAGTAATGAAAAGAAACCTGCGCTTGGTGAAGGTGAAGTTTGTGGGGGTAGAACAATCAATCCCTTCTGTCGTGTATCCTCGATTGATGCAATCTCAGATGCTTCAATCATTAATTTTAGCATTGAGCGAAAGATTAGACCTCTACTTCGTAGAGTCTCTACTAAATACCATACTAAGTATAGGAAAAAAGCACTACACTTAGAAATCAACAAAACAAAAACTTTGTTCGAAATACCCCTTTTCCTTATAGGTATCGGGACTAACAAGAATGGTTGGGACAACAAACATCCATTTCATTCGTACTTTGGATACCCATATAACCATCAAAGATCGTTGAAGTGACTAATTCTTAGAAAAAAAAAGCGTTAAGAACAAAGAAATTATTGGAGTTATGTTTTTTATCTACTACTAATATGTAGTAGTAATATGATTTATGTAGTAGTAATATGATTGGTTGATGTTAAGAAAAAACCTCTGATGAGAAGGTTTACTAGAGATTTCTTGTAAAAATACTAGTTTCTTTCAGTTCATAAAAAGATGAGAATAGGTGGATTTTAATTCCTTCCAAGCTAAAGATTTTTTTACTCAATATTATGGACAGAAAGTAGGAGCCGTATGAAATGAAAATCTCATGTACGGTTCTGGAACGGAGATCTTTTCAATAGAATGAACGACCGTAACGAATGTTGGCTCAATCCGAAGGAAATTATGCAGAAGCTTTACAGAATTATTATGAAGCTACGCGATCAGAAATGGATCCTTATGACCGAAGTTATATACTCTATAACATAGGCCTTATACACACAAGCAATGGAGAACATACAAAAGCTTTGGAATATTATTTTCGAGCACTAGAACGAAATCCTTTTTTACCACAAGCTTTTAATAATATGGCTGTGATTTGTCATTACGTGCGACTATCTCTACTATAGAAAAAAAAGAAATTAGCTAGTAGATACTAGAAAAAATAGGATTTCTACATAGAAATCGTCAAAAACAACGATTTTTTTCAGCTGTAGTAAGTAAATAAAGAGACTTCAAAATAAAGAGACTTCATTAGAATTAAAATAGGAAGAAAAAAAACATAGCCTCTACTTCTATGGATAAAAAATCAAATTAATAGAGAAAGCACCGTAAAAATCACTTAGCGAGCTACTGTGTCGATAAATTTAATAACTGCTTACTTATGTCATAATAAGGGACATTAAGTTAGAAATCCACTTATGTAATAGAGTTGATCTACTAAGATATTAAGCAGCGGTGTAGGATTAGATCCCAAAGATAGTAAGTTCTTTTTCTTATTGATTGAGAAAATTCTTTTTCAAAGATTCTATAGCGATTTCCTATTAAAAAGGAGATAGTTACCTCTCAGAAAATTCTAAAAATATATGAGCTTTATCTGCTTTATTCTTCTGAAGGTGGGAAGAAAAGAAAAAACTAATTTCTTATTAAGAAAATTAGAGTTTGAAACTTACTGTAATCAACTTATTTTTTGTTTTTTTATGATTAACCTTATCATAGAAAAAATCAAGAGAAATTGAATTAGCCAATATAGAAAAAATACGGATAGGATAGAAAACAAAAGAATAGATTACTGAGCCGTATGAGGTAGGAAACTCTCAAGTACAGTTCTAAGGGAAAGAATTTTCTATTCCGACCGGGGAGAACAGGCCATTTTAGAAGGCGATTCTGAAATTGCAGAAGTTTGGTTCAATCAAGCTGCTGAGTATTGGAAACAAGCTATAGCGCTCACTCCAAGTAATTATATTGAAGCACGTAATTGGTTGAAGATCACGAAACGTTTCGAACTTGAATAAGAAAAGATTATTCTATTTTTTGATTTTGAATTTACATTCAATTCAAAAATACATAAACAGGAGAAAAAAATATTATATTAAGAAAATAACAAAGAAATGTTAGAGAGAAGAGTTTTGAGTTATTAAAACTGTTGAAATTGACTCAACAACAAGTTTTTTCTCTGTTGCAGACTTTTGATTTCATAATAGCTATTCTACGGAATTTGAAAAATCTTATTCTTAAGTTCAAATCGTTCTGGGTTATCTCTCTGGCAATATACGTCGTAATGGTATACGTGTGTTACTGGAAATAGAGTCAAGAAACAAATTAAGTGAATTTGATTCAAAAAAAGGGAGAATTTTTTATTAATTTCCCAGTTCATAATTAATATGAACTATATATCGGTTGAACCAATGACTATTCATGATTCCATATTGAATCAATTCCATACTTTTCAAAAAAATAAAAGACTGTTATGATAAAACTTCGTTTGAGACGATGTGGTAAAAAGCAACGTGCGACTTGAAGGACATAATTTTCTGTGGATTTTTACATCCACCATTTTCTTTCTATAGTAATGAAAATGCTCTTGGCTCGACATAATTTGTTCTGTTCAAAAAGCCAATTTCTAATTTCTATTAGGTTGTCCGTAAACAGTACATGATGGAGCTCGAAGTTTGATTTTTTTATCAAACAAGGGAAAGAATCTAGGGTTAGTGATAATTCAATTAATTCTAATTAATTTAGACCAATTTTGTAAGTATATCTTAGTATCAGAATCAGAAAAAAATACAATTCGAACAAGAAAAAAAAATATAAAGTGAAATTCTTGGAAACTGGTAAAACTATTCTGATTTTAAGGTGGAACGGGAATGAATCCTTCGTATTTATTTTATAAATTATAAAGAAGGAAATTAAAAAGAAGGGGTGTTGCTTTCCCTTTGAAAGGAATAAAGGTCTTCAAAATAATTTCTAAACCTAAAGATTCCAAAAAGAAAAAAGAAAGGATTCCGGAACAAGAAAATACTTTTTTAAATTATCTCAACAGTCTAATTCGATCAAATTGACAAATCTAAAAAGGTTAGAGATAAAACAAACAAAAGAGTTTAGAGACAGCTCAAGAAATTCTTTCATAAGGATTTATGAACTTTCTAAAAATTTTTTATTTAACTTGAGTCATGAGTAAAAAAAATATTATGATATTTTTTTATATAACGAAAAGGAAAAAGGACTCTATTTGAATCATAGTATAATTCATGATTTTCTGAGTCCATTTTGCATTCTATACAGAAATTTGAATTATTTTTCTTGAGCCGTATGAGATGAAAATTTCATATACGTTTCTAGGGAGACTTTTTTTATCTATATCTATCCCAATGAGCCATCTATCGAATCATTGCAATTGATGCTCGGTCCCGAAGAGAAGGAAGAGATCTTGGAAAAGTAGGTTTTTATGATCCAATAAATAAAAAAACTTATTTAAATGTTTCTGCTATTCTTTTTTTTCTTGAAAAAGGTGCTCAACCTACAAAAACTGTTCATGATATATTAAGAAGGACAGAATTCTTTAAAGAAAGAAGTTTGGGTTAATCAAAGCAAGGAAAGAACGAAATTTTAAAATCTAAAAATCAAAAAATAGATATAGATACTTAGATACTATTTAAGTAGGTTAAGTAGGAGAGAAGGACTAGTATCTGTAATAGTTTCAATTACATTATTTTTTTCAATTGATAGGAGAATGGGATGTCATTCAATTTTTTTCTATCCTATACAAGAACTTTTTGTTTTTGTATAGGATACATCAAAATTTTTAGGTTTTTAGGTATCCTAAATATCGGATGACATTAATAAATAATGTATGATAATATTGTAGAAAAGATTCTACAAAATATATAGAAGATAATTATATAATTATATTATATATATTTAATTATATAATTAAATTTGAAAATATAAATAATTTCATTATTTTCCTTTCTATTTTTTTTTTGTATTTATTTTATTGGTATTTATTTATTTTTTCTCAATATTACTATTACTATTGACAAATTGTATTTGATCAATACAATATTGTATTGATCAAATACAATTTGATCGTAGATGAATAGATCTTTTTATTCTGTTCTCTATTGTTTCTTTACTCGAACAGTAGGTTTGTATTTCATCATTAAGACATCTTTTTTTTTTAATCAAAAAAAGGTGATTTTTCAAATTTTTCATTTTGATTGATTGGAAGGAATGGATTTCGATTTCTTAATTTTAGTAATTGAATTTCAATTTTTTTTATTGAATTTTTGATCTCTCTGTTACTCTGTTATGGTTTTAACAGAGTTATGCAATAAAATTGATTTAATTTTTGATTTCGATCATATATACCTCTCTTCTTTTTTTTTTATACGGGTTGCTAACTCAATGGTAGAGTACTCGGCTTTTAAGTGCGACTATGATCTTTTACACATTTGGATGAAGAAAAAAATTCGTCCAGACTTTTGGTAGAGTCTACAAGACCGCGACTGATCCTTAAAGGTGATGAATAGGAAAAAACAGCATGTCGTAATAAAAAGGATTTTATTCTTTAAATCTTTCAATTTATTTATTATTTATTTTATTGATTTTTACTATTGAAAGTAAATAAAGTAGAATTTTTTGGATCTTATCCAACCATTACAGTTCTAAAAAATTGTTTTGAATTTTGGAAGAAGAAAAAAAAAGAAATTTCCGAATTTTAGCTGAGTCTATTGAATAAATGGATAGAGCCCAATGGCTCCAATTCTGATCAAGTCAAAAAGAAACGAGCTTATGTTCTTTACCTTTATTGGAACGATTTCCCGATCTAATTAGATGTTAAAAATATATTAGTACCGAATCCGGGAAAAGATGAATGAGTTTTTTTATGATTGAACTTTTGATCTGATTCATTCAAAAAATGAATCCTAATTATTCTTTATTTTTAATTGGAGATGGATGTGTAGAAGAAACTGTATATTGATAAAAAAGATGGATTCCAAAATCAAAAGAGCAATTGGGTTGCAAAAATAAAAGATTTTAACCTCCTAAAACTGAAAATACGAAAAAATAAATAAACTAAACTACTTGGATAGAAAAAGGGAAGAAAAATATCTTTCTAATAATAATATTTTTCTATTATTAGGATTAGTTAATAGAGCTGGGTTTATCGTTTCTTTTCCGGAGTATCTAGTATTTATACATACTAGAATTAATAAGAAAAACTCTGTTCTGACCATATTGCACTGTGTATCATTTTATAAACCCAGAAAAGGCTTATTTCTTCTGCTTCAAATAGAGATTTCAATGGAAGAATTTCAAAAATATCTTGAAAAATCTAAATTTCGTCAACAACAATGCTTATATCCGCTCCTTTTTCAAGAGTATATTTATGTATTTGCTTATGATTATGGTTTAAATGCTTCTATTGAACCTAATAAAAAACTGATTAGCTATGATATTAAATCTAGTTTAATACTTGTAAAACGCTTAATTATTCGGTTGTATCAACCGAATTCTTTGATGAATTCGGTTATTCAAAATTGTAACCAAAATCAAATTAATGAGCACAAACGCTTTTTTTACGCTCATTTTTTTTCTCAGATGATATCTGAAGGTTTTAGTTTTGTTGTAGAAATTCCATTCTTTCTTCGATTTCTATTTTCCTCCTCTAAAAAAAAAATATCAAAATTGCAAAATTTACGATCTATCCATTCAACATTTTCTTTTTTAGAGGACAAATTTTCCTATTTAAATAATGTGTTAGATATACTAATACCTTATCCTGTCCATTTTGAAATCTTAGTTCAAATCCTTCAATGCTGGATCCAAGATATTCCTTCTTTGCATTTATTGAGATTCTTTCTCTTCGATTATTCTAATTGGAATAGTCTCATTATTTCAAAGAAATTAGCTTCTATTTCTATATTCTCAAAAGAAAATATAAGACTCTCTCGTTTCTTATATAATTATTATGTATCTGAATATGAGTTTTTATTCTTTTTTATTCGTAAAAAATCTTCTTGTTTACGATTAACATCTTTTGGAACCTTTCTTGAGCGAATCTACTTCTATGGAAAAATAGAACATTTTAGAATAGTACATCATATTTTTTTGAAGAAAACTTTATGGTTCTTCACAGATCCTCTCATGCACTATGTTCGATATCAAGGCAAAGCAATTCTAGCATCAAAAGGGACCTATCAATTTATGAAGAAATTGAAATATTGCTTTATTTGTTTTTGGCAATATTATTTTCATTTTTGGTCTGAGTCTAATAGGTTTCATAGAAACAAATTCTCTTATTATTCATTCTACTTTCTCGGTTATTTTTCAAGTGTAAAAATAAATCCTTTGATGGTAAGGAGTCAAATATTGGAGGATTTTGTATTAATAGATACTCTTTTTAAGAGATTTGATACTTTAGTTCCAGTCGTTCCTCTCATTAGATCATTGTCTAAAGCTTCACTTTGTACTGTAGCAGGACATCCTACTAGTAAACCAATTTGGACAGATTTATCAGATTATGATATTATTAGTCGATTTGGTCAAATATATAAAAATATTTTTCATTTTTATAGTGGATCTTCTAAAAAGAGAATTTTGTATCGAATGAAGTATATACTTCGACTTTCGTGTGCTAAAACTTTGGCTCGTAAACATAAAAGTACAGTACGTACTTTTTTGCAAAGGTTAGGTTCAATATTTTTAGAGGAGTTTTTTACAGAAGAAGGACAAGTTCTTTCTTTAGTCTTCCAAAAAACAATTTATTTTTCTTTATATAGATTAAATAAAGAACGTATTTGGTACTTGGATATTACCCATATTCTTGATCTTTTAAGTCACGAGACCTAAAATTTCAATAGATTAGAAATGAAAAAATATTTTCATAGATTTGAATTCTGAAATGCTCAAATTGACTAAAATCAAGTTGAAATTTTTAGTCAACGAAATATTTCAAATTATTAAGAAATTTTTCAAATTATTAAACTTTCCTATTTCTTAAAATATCAATGTGATATGTATACATAGGGAAAGTCGTGTGCAATGAAAAATGCAAGCACGATTTGGGGAGGGTTTTT